TTAAAAATAAGCTAAATATAAGCTTTTGGGTTCATACCCCAAATATAAAAGAAACCCTTTTTTTTTAATAAAGTGCCTGATTAAAGGATTATTCTGATAGGATAAATTAAGTAAATTTTTACCTTTATTATTAATATATAACTATCTAAATTATATTTTATAGAATTAAACTATATCTAATAATATCAAAAATTATTGTGCATCATACACTAAAATATAATAAATAAAGAATTTTAAATTCTTTTATAAAAATAATTTTTTATTTTAAATTTTAATCAATATTAATTCTAATAAAATATTTTTTTATTTTACTTTATTTTTTAGAACTTTAATTGCAATTTCTTCTAATTCATGATTAGGTTGTTGAATTGGATTAGAAATCAATTTATTAAGATTTATCCCCCTAATTTCTAATTCTACAAATCTATTATCATCGGAAGCCTCACTAAAATATTTTCTAACTCAATCTATTGCTTCAATTAATTTTCTATTTTCAATCCTAATAAAAATAATATTATTAAAAAATTTTGAAATTAATAATTTATTAACAATTATAATTAATTCTTCTATACTTATAAAAATAGGATCCGCCCCCTTCCATTTTTGATTCCCTAACATTATTGAAGGTTTATCATGACTAAATAGATTTATTTTAATAACTTGACAAAAAATCTCCCCTATAATTATTTTATCTTATTGTTTCAGAAAAAATTTTATTATTATTATTATAACAATTAATGTAATTATTGGAGCAATCAGAGGTTTAAATCAAACATCTTTACGAAAATTAATAGCTTTCTCTTCAATTAATAACTTAGGATGAATATTATCATCAATTATAATTAGAGAAAATTTATGAATGTTATATTTTATTATATACTCATTTTTAATTAGAACTTTATGTTTCTTTTTTTATATATTAAATATATTTTTTATTAATCAATTATATACCTCTAATATAAATTATATAATTAAATTCATAATCATAATAAATTTTTTATCTTTAGGAGGATTACCCCCCTTTTTAGGATTTTTCCCAAAATGAATTGTAATTAATTTTTTAATAGAAAATAATTTTTTCTTATTAACTTTAATTTTTATTATAATAAGCTTAATTATGTTATTTTTTTATATTCGAATTACTTATTCTTCTTTTATATTTAATTACCTAAAATTAAAATGATTAAAAATTCACATTAAAAATAATTTATTATCATTAATAAACTTATTTAGTTTAATTTCCATTTTAGGAATGATTTTTAGAACTTTTTTTTTTTATTAAGGTTTTAAGTTAATATATAAACTAATAATCTTCAAAATTATTTATAAAGAATCTTCTTTAAGCCTTAATATAAATAATTATATTACTTAAAATTTGCAATTTTATATCATAAATTGACTATAAGACTTAAATAATAAAAGAGAAAAATTCTCGTAAATAAATTTACAATTTATCGCTTATACTCAGCCATTTTATTTAGCGAAAATGACTTTATTCTACTAATCATAAAGATATTGGAACATTATATTTTATTTTCGGTATTTGATCGGGAATAGTAGGAACTTCATTAAGATTATTAGTTCGAGCTGAATTAGGAAATCCAGGATCTTTAATTGGGAATGATCAAATTTACAATACCATTGTCACAGCTCATGCATTTATTATAATTTTTTTTATAGTAATACCAATTATAATTGGGGGATTTGGAAATTGATTAGTTCCATTAATATTAGGAGCCCCCGATATAGCCTTTCCCCGAATAAATAACATAAGATTTTGATTACTTCCCCCATCTCTAGCTTTATTAATTTCTAGGAGTATTGTTGAAAATGGAGCAGGTACAGGTTGAACTGTTTACCCCCCCCTATCTTCCAACATTGCTCATGGGGGAAGATCTGTAGATTTAGCAATTTTCTCTTTACACTTAGCTGGAATTTCCTCAATTTTAGGGGCTATTAATTTTATTACAACAATTATTAATATACGACCTAATAATATATCATTTGATCAAATACCCCTATTTGTTTGAGCTGTTGGTATTACTGCATTATTACTACTATTATCACTACCAGTTTTAGCGGGAGCTATTACCATATTATTAACAGATCGAAACTTAAACACATCGTTCTTTGACCCGGCAGGAGGAGGTGATCCTATCCTTTATCAACACTTATTTTGATTCTTTGGACATCCAGAAGTTTACATTTTAATTCTACCAGGATTTGGTATAATTTCTCATATTATTTCCCAAGAAAGAGGAAAAAAAGAAACCTTTGGATGTTTAGGAATAATTTACGCCATAATAGCAATTGGATTATTAGGTTTTGTTGTTTGAGCCCATCATATATTTACAGTAGGAATAGATATTGATACACGAGCTTATTTTACGTCAGCAACTATAATTATTGCTGTACCCACAGGAATTAAAATTTTTAGTTGATTAGCTACATTACATGGAACTCAAATCAATTATAGACCTTCAATATTATGAAGATTAGGATTTGTGTTTTTATTTACAGTAGGTGGTTTAACAGGAGTAATCTTAGCTAATTCTTCAATTGATATTACCCTCCATGATACTTACTATGTTGTTGCCCACTTCCACTATGTTTTATCTATGGGAGCTGTATTTGCTATTTTAGGAGGATTTGTACACTGATATCCCCTTTTTACCGGACTTTCCCTTAACCCTTACTTATTAAAAATTCAATTTTTTTCAATATTCATTGGAGTTAATTTAACATTTTTTCCCCAACACTTTTTAGGTTTAGCGGGAATACCTCGACGATATTCAGATTATCCAGATGCTTATATTTCTTGAAATATTATTTCCTCATTAGGATCTTATATCTCATTATTATCTATCATATTTATATTAATTATTATTTGAGAATCAATAATTAATCACCGAATTATTTTATTCCCATTAAACATATCTTCATCCATTGAATGATACCAAAATCTCCCCCCCGCAGAACATTCTTATAATGAACTTCCAATTTTAAGAAACTTCTAATATGGCAGAAATTATGCAATGGATTTAAACCCCATTTATAAAGAATTTTTATCTTTTTTTAGAAATGGCAACTTGATCTAACTTAAATTTACAAAATGGAGCATCTCCTTTAATAGAACAAATTATTTTCTTTCATGATCACACACTAATTATTTTAACTACAATTACCATCTTAGTAGGATATTTAATAATTAATTTATTTTTTAATTCATTTATTAATCGATTTCTATTAGAAAATCAAATAATTGAATTAATTTGAACCATTCTCCCAGCTATTACCTTAATTTTTATTGCTCTCCCATCTCTTCGACTTTTATATTTATTAGATGAATTAAATAACCCACTTATCACCTTAAAATCTATTGGTCATCAATGATATTGAAGATATGAATACTCAGACTTTAACAACATTCAATTTGATTCTTACATAATTCCATCAAATGAACTTCAATCTAATAATTTCCGTCTATTAGATGTTGATAATCGAATCGTATTACCTTTAAGAAATCAAATTCGAATTTTAATTACAGCAACTGACGTAATTCACTCTTGAACAGTACCCTCTTTAGGGGTAAAAGTAGATGCTAACCCTGGACGATTAAATCAAACTAACTTTTTCTTAAATCAACCAGGAATTTTTTATGGACAATGTTCAGAAATTTGCGGAGCAAATCATAGATTTATACCAATTGTTATTGAAAGAATTTCACTTAAAAATTTTATTAACTGAATTAATAATTATAATTCCTCATTAGATGACTGAAATAGCAAGTATTGGTCTTTTAAGCCATCCCATAGTAAATTAGCAATTACTTCTAATGATATAAATATAAATTATTAATATTAATATTTAAAGTAATTAAATTATTATTATAATTTTAATTTTTCATAAAGAATTAGTTAAATATTATAACATAAACATGTCAAATTTAAATTATTGCTTATAAAGTAATATTCTTTTATCCCACAAATAATACCTATTAATTGAATAATTTCATTTTTATTTTTTATTCTTATTTTTATCTTATTTAATATTATAAATTATTTTATTTTTAATAATAAAAATAAATTTATTATTAATGAATATAATAAAATTCAAAATAAAAACTTATATTGAAAATGATAAATAATTTATTTTCAATCTTTGACCCCTCAACAAATATTTTAAATATTCCCTTTAATTGATTTAGAACTTTAATTGGATTATTATTAATCCCAATTTCATTTTGATTCATCCCCAATCGACATTTTATTTTTTGAAATTTTATTCTTTGTAAATTACACAATGAATTTAAAACCTTATTAGGAATTAATAGACATAAAGGATCTACTTTTATTTTTATTTCAATATTTTCTTTTGTTTTATTTAACAACTTCTTAGGATTATTTCCTTATATTTTTACAAGAACTAGACATTTAACCATATCTTTATCAATTTCTTTACCATTATGATTAAGATTTATACTATATGGCTGAATTAACAATACTCAACATATATTTGCACATATAATCCCCCAAGGTACCCCCAGAATTTTAATGCCATTTATAGTAATAATTGAAACAATCAGAAATATTATTCGCCCTGGAACTTTAGCTGTTCGATTAACAGCCAACATAATTGCTGGTCATTTATTAATAACTTTATTAAGGGGTACAGGATCTAGATTCCCGTCTTATTTAATTATCATCTTACTAATCATTCAAATCTTATTATTAACACTAGAATCAGCTGTAGCTATTATTCAATCTTATGTAATTTCTATTCTTAGAACTTTATACTCTAGAGAAGTTAATTAATGACAAATCACCATAACCACCCATTTCACTTAGTAGATTATAGGCCATGACCTTTAACTGGAGCCATCGGAACACTCACTTTAGTTACAGGAATAATAAAATGATTTCATAATTTTAATATATCTTTATTGATATTAGGATATATAATTACATTATTAACAATATATCAATGATGACGAGATATTTGCCGAGAGGGAACCCTTCAAGGTAAACATACATTACTAGTATCTAAGGGTTTACGATGAGGTATAATTTTATTTATTATTTCAGAAATCTTCTTTTTCATTTCATTTTTTTGAGCTTTCTTCCATAGAAGATTATCCCCTAACATTGAAATTGGAGCTATCTGACCCCCCACTAACATTATAACCTTTAACCCATTCCAAATTCCCCTTTTAAACACAATTATTTTAATTACTTCAGGAGTAACAGTAACATGAGCTCATCATGCATTAATAGAAAATAATTACTCTCAAACCTTTCAAGGATTATTATTAACTATTATTTTAGGAATTTATTTTACTATTCTCCAAGCATATGAATATATAGAAGCATCATTTACCATTGCCGATAGAATTTATGGCTCTACATTTTTCATGGCTACAGGATTCCATGGTTTACATGTAATTATTGGAACTTTATTCTTAACTGTATGTTTTATTCGACACTTAAACAACCATTTTTCAAGAAATCATCATTTTGGATTTGAAGCTGCTGCCTGATATTGACATTTTGTAGATGTAGTTTGATTATTTCTTTATATTTCTATTTATTGATGGGGAAATTAATTATTTATATAATATAAATAGTATATTTGACTTCCAATCAAAATGTTTAAATTAAATTTAATATAAATAATTATTTTATTAATTTCAATTTTTATTATTATTATAATAATCTCAAATATCATAATATTTTTATCAATTATTTTATCAAAAAAATCTTTCATAGATCGAGAAAAATGTTCTCCTTTTGAATGTGGTTTTGATCCTAAATCATCAGCCCGTATTCCTTTCTCCCTACATTTTTTCTTAATTACAGTAATTTTCCTAATTTTTGATGTTGAAATTGCACTATTATTTCCTATAATCTCAACTTTTAAATTAGTTAATTTTTTATCTTGAACTAAAATTAGATCATTCTTTTTTTTAATCCTTTTAATTGGACTTTACCATGAATGAAATCAAAATATACTTAATTGAACCAATTAAATTAATCAATATATAATAAATAACATACTTAAAGGATTATAGTTTAAATAAAACTTTTGATTTGCATTCAAAAAACATTGATTAATCAATTTATCTTAAAATAAGAAGCAAAATTTGCATTTAATTTCGACTTAAAAGATAGGGTTTAACTTAAAACCTCTTATTTAATAAATTAATTGAAACCAAATCATAGAGGTATATCACTGTTAACGATAAAATTGAATATTAATTCCAATTAAGAATATAAAGAATAAAATTAAACTTCTAATTTAATTTTTAGTGGTTAAATTCCATTAATATTTCTTACTTATAATAGTTTAAATAAAACATTACATTTTCATTGTAAAAATAAATTAATTATTTTTATAAGTATATATATATATATATATATATATATATATATATATATATATATATATATATATATATATATATTTAAAGATTAAATAATCTCCTTAATATCTTCAATATTATGCTCTAAATATATAAGCTATTTAAATTTTTTTAAATTAATATTAATATTACCAATAAAAAAATTATTATTCATAAAATAAATCTAAATAAATAAATTTTAAAATTATTTATTTGATAAACATTAGAAAAAATAGAATAATTTTTTATAATATTATATATACCCTGACCTCTTCATAACTCCCTTCACCCTAAATCAATATTTTTAAATAATTTTTGACTAAAATTTAAAAAATAAAAAGTTAACCCATAAGTAGATAAACTAGGTAAAAATCACATCAAACATAAAAAATTCCTCATATAATAAGTTAATAAAAATTTATTTAAAGAATAAACTCTTATACTTCTTACAATAAAACCTATTATTCCCCCAATTAATCTAACATAAATAACTAATAATTTTATATTTATTGAAATGTAAACTATATAAGGATAAGAAAAAATTAATCAACTTAATACACCTCCACTAATTACTCTTATTAATAATAACATAAATATTCTCTTTAATATAATATAATCCTCATCATATAAATTATAAATAGATAATAAATTATAATCATTAACTATTAAATATATTAATAAACGAACAGTATAAAACATAGTTAAACCAGTAGAAATATAATACAGAAAATAAATTAATATATTAACATTCCTCAATCTCATAATTTCTAAAATTAAATCCTTAGAATAAAACCCCGCTAAAAAAGGAATACCACATAATGCTAAATTTGAAATATTTAAACATAAAGAAGTTAATGGAATAAAAAACCTTATCCCACCTATAAAACGAATATCCTGAATATCATTTATCATATGAATTACAACACCAGCACATATAAATAATAAAGCTTTAAATATAGCATGAGTCAATAAATGAAAAAAAGCTAAATCACCAAAACCCATACTTAAAATTCTCATTATTAAACCTAATTGACTTAAAGTTGATAAAGCAATAATCTTCTTTAAATCAAACTCATAATTAGCTGAAATTCCAGCTATAAATATTGTTAAACCAGATAATAATAATAAAACCTTAAAAAAAATAGTATCTAATAATAAAATATTAAATCGAATCAACAAATAAACTCCTGCAGTAACTAAAGTAGAAGAATGAACCAAAGCTGAAACTGGGGTAGGTGCTGCCATAGCTGCAGGTAATCATGATCTAAAAGGAATTTGAGCACTTTTAGTTATTGCAGCTATAACAATTATACTCCCTACAATTAATATACTAATATCATTTTTTATAAACCTTAAATAAAAAATATAATTTCACCTCCCATAATTTAATATCCAAGAAATAACTATTAAAATACAAACATCTCCAATTCGATTAGATAAAGCAGTTAATATCCCAGCATTAAATGATTTAATATTTTGATAATAAATAACCAAACAATAAGAAATTAAACCTAAACCATCCCAACCTAATAAAATTCTAATAATATTAGGACTAATAATTAATAAAACTATTGAAAAAACAAATAATAAAACTAAAATAATAAAACGATTTAAATTTAACTCTGAAGATATATATCTTTTTCTATAATAAATAACAACAGAAGAAATTAAAGATACAAACATTATAAATAATAAAGATATTCAATCTAAAAGAATAGATATTACAATTCTTACAGAATTAAAACTAATCAACTCCCACTCTAAAAATAATACTTTATTATTCATAATAAAATAAATCAAAAACAATAAATTTATTAATCTAAAAAAAAATAAAAAAAAAAACCTAATAAAACAAATATGAAATTTTTTAATAACTTAAAATGAACCAATTCACATTTTTGACACCACAAATCAATATTTTATTTAAATTATTTAAGTAAAATCAAATTATTCTATAATCAACTTTTATAATTATAATATTTAAAGGTAATCAATGTAATAATAATATTAAATATTCACGTGATACCCCCATATAAAATCTATATATACCAAAATAAAACTTACCATGTTGAGAGTATGAATATAAATATAACCTATACCCAGCCCTAAAAAAAGAAATTAATACTAATATAATTATAGAAAAATAAGATCATCTTATTAACCTATTAATTAAACTAATTTCCCCCATTAAATTTAATGAGGGGGGGGCTGCCATATTTGAAGATGACAGAAGAAATCATCATAAACTCATAGAAGGTATAAAATTTATTATCCCCTTATTAATATACAAACTTCGACTATGTAAACGTTCATAATTAATGCTAGCTAAACAAAACATCCCTGAAGAACATAACCCATGACCAATTATTAATAAATAAGAACCTACATAACCTCAATAATTTATTGTTATAATACCCCCGATTACTAATCTTATATGAGCTACAGAAGAATAAGCAATTAAAGATTTTATATCAATTTGACAGAAACATTTTAAACTAATATAAAATCCACCAATTAACCTAATTACTACTCAAATAAACCCCAATTTAAAATTAACCCTCTGTAAAAAAACTAAAATCCGTAAAAGGCCATAACCCCCCAATTTTAATATAATCCCAGCTAAAATCATAGAGCCGGAAACTGGAGCTTCTACATGCGCTTTAGGTAATCATAAATGAACAAAATACATGGGCATTTTAACTAAAAAAGCCATAATTATTCTAAAGTATAATAAATAAAAATTAAAATTAAAAAACTTTAAAAAATAAATTATAATACAACCTATCTCATTAAAAACATAAAAAATACCCAATAACAATGGTAAAGAAGCAAATAAAGTATAAAATAAAAGATATATCCCAGCTTGAATACGTTCAGGTTGATATCCTCACCCAATAATTAATATTAAAGTAGGGATTAACCTACCCTCAAAAAATAAATAAAATAAGAACAAATTTATAATTCTAAATGTTATATATAAAAAAATTAATAAAATTATAATATTAAATAAAAAAAAAACAACATAAAAATCCACTTTATATAAATTTTCCCTTGCTATAACCATTAGAATACAAATTCAAATCCTTAATAAAATTAAACCAAAAGAAATTATATCACAACCAAACATATACCTCAAATTTCTATAATTATTAATATTAATGTTCAAATTTATAAATAAAAACATTAAAATAAATAATATTATTTGAACCAATCAAAACATATTTTTTAAAAAACATAAAGGAATTAAAAATACTATTATTATTAAAAATTTTATCATTTTTATAATAAATTAAATCTTTGAAAATAATCATTCCCATGTGTACGAATTATAGATACTAAAATAGATAAACCTAAGACCCCCTCACAAACAGAAAATACTAAAAAAACTATTAATATATACATCTCATTTTCTAAAATAACTATAGCAATCAAAAAAAAAAAAAAAATTCTTAAAACAATATCCCCTAACCCCAAAAAAACAATTAAAAAAGGTTTTTGTTTAAAAACAAAAATTATTTTACCGAAAATATATATAAAAAAAGGGGTTAATCATATATTCATTAACATTAGTAAGGTTTTTATAGTTTAATTAAAACATTGGTCTTGTAAATCAAAAAAAAAAAAATTCTTTAAAAACTTCAAAAAAAAAAAATTCTCTTTATCAATAATCCCCAAAATTATTATTTTTATTAAACTATTCTTTGAAATTTTTAAATCAATTTTATCTATATCTTTAATTTTAATTTCCTTAATTAAAATTTCATTAAATCATCCCCTAGCAATAGGATTGATGATCCTAATACAAACTTTTTTAACATGTTTATTATCGGGAATAATAATTAAAACTTATTGATTCTCTTATATTTTATTTCTAACATTTTTAGGGGGATTATTAGTATTATTTATTTATGTATCAAGAATTGCCTCAAATGAGATATTTAATACATCCATAAAATTAAAAATAATTTTATTTTTAATCATAAACATTATTATTATTATTAGAATACTCTCAATAAATAATCTTAATTGAATAAATTTATCATTTAATTTTGATATAGAAGAATGATTTTATCAATTTTTATTTTTTAATAATGAAAATAAAATTAATTTAAATAAACTTTACAATAATCAAAATTTTTTAATAATATCAATAATAATTATTTATTTATTTATTACATTATTAGCAGTAGTAAAAATTACTAATATTTTTTTTGGCCCACTACGCCCATCTATATAATGTAAACTAATGAAAATAAACAAATTTAAACCCCTACGAAAAATCCACCCCGTTATTAAAATTATTAATAATTCTTTAATTGATCTACCAACCCCATCTAATATCTCATCATGATGAAACTTTGGATCATTATTAGCTTTATGTTTAATAATTCAAATTTTAACTGGTCTATTTTTAACAATATATTTTACAGCTAATATCGAATTAGCCTTTTATAGAGTAAATTATATTTGCCGAAATGTAAATTACGGATGATTAATTCGAACCCTACACGCAAATGGAGCCTCTTTTTTTTTTATCTGTATTTATTTACATATCGGTCGTGGTATTTATTATGAATCATTTAACTTAAAATTAACTTGAATAATAGGAATTATTATTTTATTTACCTTAATAGCAACAGCTTTTATAGGCTATGTGTTACCTTGGGGACAAATATCATTCTGAGGGGCAACTGTAATTACAAACTTATTATCAGCAATTCCATATTTAGGTACTATATTAGTAAATTGAATTTGAGGGGGTTTTGCAGTGGATAATGCAACACTTACTCGATTTTATACATTTCACTTTCTTCTACCATTTATTATTGCTATATTAACTATAATTCACTTATTATTTCTCCATCAAACAGGATCAAATAATCCATTAGGAATTAATAGAAACTTAGATAAAATTCCTTTCCACCCCTTTTTTACTTTCAAGGATATTATTGGATTTATTATATTATTATTTTTTTTAACTATATTAACTTTAACAAATCCATATCTTTTAGGAGACCCAGACAACTTTATCCCAGCTAACCCATTAGTTACCCCTATTCACATTCAACCTGAATGATATTTTTTATTTGCATATGCTATTTTACGATCTATCCCAAATAAGTTAGGAGGAGTAATTGCTCTTTTTATATCAATTATAATTTTAATTATTCTTCCCCTAACCTTTAATAAAAAAATTCAAGGAATTCAATTTTACCCAATTAATCAATTTATATTTTGATCCATAGTAATTATTGTTATTCTTTTAACATGAATTGGAGCACGTCCAGTAGAAGAACCATACATTATCACTGGACAAATTTTAACTGTACTTTATTTCTCATATTTTATTTTAAACCCACCTATCAGTAATTATTGAGATAATTTAATTTTTAATTAATTAAAAATTAATGAGCTTGTTTTAAAGCATTTGTTTTGAAAACTTAAGAAAGAATACATTATATTCTATTAATTTATACTAAAATTAATTAACTATAATAAAAAAATTTTTAATCCTATAATAAATAATAAAAAATTCAATGAAACTGGTAAATAACTTTTTCAAGCTAAATATATTAACTTATCATAACGATAACGAGGTAAAGTTCCCCGAACTCATACAAATAAAAAAAAAATTAATTTAATTTTTAAATAAAAAATTAAATCCAATTTATATCCCCCCCCTTCCAAATAAATCAAAACAAAAAGCATTCTCATAAATAAAATACTAGAAAATTCAGCTAAAAAACTTAAAGCAAAACCACCCCTTCTATACTCAATATTAAATCCTGAAACTAATTCTCTCTCCCCCTCAGCAAAATCAAAGGGAGTTCGATTAGTTTCAGCTAATATTGAAGATAATAAACTAAACCTAATAGGAATTATAATTAATATAAATCAAACTAAATTTTGATACTCTATAAACTTTAATAAATTAAAGTCCATAATTAGTATAACTCTAGACAACATAATTAAAGCCAAACTAACCTCATAGGAAATTGTCTGAGCAACAGATCGTAAACCCCCTAATAAAGCATAATTAGAATTAGAAGATCACCCAGCAACTATAACCGTATATACCCCTAAACTAGTACAACAAAAAAAAAATAAAAAACCTAAATTAAAATTAATCAAATTAAAATAATAAGGAATTATCATCCAAACCATTAAAGATAAAATAAAACTAATTACCGGAGAAAAATAATAAGAAAAATAATTAGATAATTCAGGATAAGTTTGCTCTTTAGTAAATAACTTAATAGCATTTGAAAAGGGTTGAAAAATTCCTATAAAACCTACCTTATTAGGACCCTTTCGAATTTGAATATATCCTAAAACCTTTCGCTCTAATAAAGTTAAAAAAGCCACCCCAATTAAAACTCCTAAAACCAAAAATAAAAAACCAATAAAAATTAATAAATTATCTAAGAAATACATCATTTACTATCTATATAAATAATTATATATAAATGATTTCTAAAACCATCACATTTTTCTGCCAAAATAGTTATATAATTTGAAATTAAACTTTTACATTTTATATATTTTAATAAAATTACTAATTAATAAAATTCATTTTAATAAAACTATTTCAAATATCTGATCCTTTCGTACTAAAATATTCTTATTTCTTAAAGATAGAAACCAACCTGGCTTACACCGGTTTGAACTCAGATCATGTAAGATTTTAATGATCGAACAGATCAAAATTTTAAACTTTTGCATTTAAATTTTATCTTAATCCAACATCGAGGTCGCAAACTTTTTTTCTTATTCGAACTAAAAAAAAAAATTACGCTGTTATCCCTAAGGTAACTTTATCTTATAATCATAAATTATGGATCAATTACTCAACTATCTTTGTTTTCTTTAAAAAAAAGTTAATTAAATTTTTTTGTCACCCCAACAAAATAAATAACTAAATCTAAATTTTAAATTCACACATAATTTTTAATTTAATTATTTATAAAACTCTATAGGGTCTTCTCGTCTTTTAAATTTATTTTATCTTTTTAAATAAAAAATTAAATTTTATAAATAAATAAGAGACAGTATATATTTCATCCAATCCTTCATACAAGTCACCAATTAAGAGACTAATGATTATGCTACCTTTGTACAGTCAAATTACTGCAGCCCTTCAATAAAACATCAGGGGGCAGATTAGACTTTAAATTAACACCAAAAAGACATGTTTTTGATAAACAAGTGAATATAAAAATTTGCCGAATTCCTTTCACTTAATTAAATATTAAACAAATATATTAATTATTATAAATTTATATACTAATTTTATCATTATAACCAATTAAATTTTATTTGTAATTATTTTTTTATAAATTTTTAAATATTTTATGTATTAAATTTTAATTAAAAAAAAATTATTTATAATAAATTACAATTTATTAACAATATAAATTCTAAAAATTTTTAATTTAAATAAATTTATTATAAAAATTTAATTTAAAGCTTATCCCTAAATATAAAAATCCTATTAAAACCATTAAAATTTAAACTATTTATTATTAAAATTTAAAATTAAATTTTTTTCTAAAAAAACTAGATATCTTAAAAAACGATTAACATTTCATTTCCAAATTAATTATTTAAAATATTATTCAACAATACTTTTTTAATTAATTAACTCTTTTAATTCGAGAATTTTTTAAATTAAAAATTTTATTAATAAACTCTGATACACAAGATACACCAATTAAAAATTACTTACTAATAAATTTATTTTCAAATATTTCAAAATTCTTTTACAATACATAATCCCCTATAAAATTATTCATTTTTTCTATAAAATATACTTTAACTACCCCCAATTAAAAATATTTTTATTAAAACAAATTTTATTAATTTTATTTTCTCAAATTAATTGTAATAAACAATATCCCCTCAATGTAAATGAAATACTTACTTTCAAGCTCTAATTTGTAATCTTTCTAGAAACACTTTCCAGTACCTCTACTTTGTTACGACTTATTCCAATTTATTTTTGAAAGCGACGGGCAATATGTACATATCTTAATTAAAAATCATTTTATTAAACTAAATAAAAATTACATTTAAATCCAATTTCAATTAATTATTAAAAATTAATATTCACTTAAATATATTTATTGTAATCCATTATATTCTTAATTATAATCTGTATCTTGATCTGATTTAATTTATTTTTAAAATTTTTAAATATTACTATTATTAAAAAATATTTTTTTAACAACGATATACAAAATTAAAAATTAAGTAAATTTATTCGTGGATTATCAATTATTAAACAGATTCCTCTAAATGAACTAAAATACCGCCAAATCATTTAAGTTTCAATAAATTATTATTTAATATTTTAGTATTTTTAATTTAAATTTTTAATAATAGGGTATCTAATCCTAATTTATAAATAAAATTTATTAAATCATAAAATAAAAATAAATTTTATTAAATTAAAATTTCACCTAATAATTTAAATTTTAATTTATAAATTATTTTATTTTATATTAATTAATTACTAATAAAATTTATATTAATTTTTGTATAACCGCAACTGCTGGCACAAAATTCGTTATTAATTACTATATTACTAAATCTTAATTTCTTAAATTTTTAATATTAATTACTACTAAATAAAAATAAATATTATTTAAATATTTAAATAAATACTAAAATTTATATGTAAAATAAACTTCTAATAAATTATTCAAACCATAAAAATTCATTCATATAATTATAATTACTATATAGAATTTTTTTTTTTTTTTTTTATATTAAAATATTTAATATTATATAAAAAATTTTAAAAAATTTCTCTTTCCTTTTTCTTCATATTATTATTATGAAAATTAAATGGCATTTAAATTTTAATAGTTTATAAAATAATTAATAAAATTATTTAAATAATTAATTTTAAGTTTTTATTTTAATATATTAAATAATTAATTTTAATTAATTATTTTAATTAATTAAAATAAAAATTAATTAATATATATATATATATATATATACATACCGTTCCTAATTTTTTTTCTTTAAA